AAAAAAAAAAAAAAAAAAGATAAGCCTAAAATTAGTAAGTATAATAGAATTAAATTCAGGTAATATAGGAAGAAGATAAAGTTAACCAAAAAAAAATAAAAAAAACAAAAAAAGAAATCTTTTTAAAAAAAAAAAAACAAAAAAACAAAAAAAATGGAAAAAAGCAGCCAATATGTGCCTGTGAGAAATGGAATAAAGTGTAATTTATTTACTACGTATCTCTCAATTAGAGAAGGGAGATAGTTTGTGATGTTATTTGTTTGGTTCCCGTTTGTTTTAGGGGTAGTTTAAAATTAGAATAGTGGTTTTGGGAATCATTGGCGCACAGGTGTGTTCCCTAAAGCTTATATGGTGTAAGAAGCACGTAAGGTTTTCATTCTTAGGGAGGGATTTGTTTTCTATAAGCTTAGCCCGATAGTTAAAGATAATAACTGTAAATTGCAAATTTACCATTACGCCAAGTGTGTTTGGGCATAGTGAGTCTGTTTTTATCTGTGTCTGTCTTCTGGTTGGTTGCTGTGGTGATAATGGGTGTTTGTCTTATGTTGTCTATAATGGGGCAGTGGAGCCGTGAAAAGGTTTCGCCTTATGAGTGTGGGTTTGACCCAATCCTTAGGGCCCGTAGGAGGTTTTCTTTGCGTTTTTTCTTGCTTGGTGTTTTGTTTTTAGTGTTTGATGTAGAAGTGGTTATGGTTGTTCCCCTTTTGTTTGTATTGTATGGTGGGGCGGAGGTAGTGGGTGTTGTGTGTTTAGTGGGTTTTTTACATGTGCTTACTATTGGTTGTCTTTATGAGCGTCGCGACGGGTCGATGGATTGGGTTAGTGAGCTGTAAATCTGTGTTTTCTGATACTTTTAGGCTTATCAATTTTTTTCCTCGATGAGGTGGCAGATTAATGCGGTAAGTTTAAGCCTTATGTATGAAGATTTTTACTTCCCTTGTTTTGTAAATCAGGGCAGCAAATAATCGCGATAAATTTCAAGTTTATGGATGAAGATTTATTCTCTTGATTAGTGCCAATAATAGTTCCACAGTTTTTAGTTTTAGCTTGTTTTGCTGTAGTGGTATGTTTGTTTTTGTTATGCGGTGGTTTGTTTTTGCGTGGGGTGAGAGGTCGCGAATTAGTTATAAGTAAGTTATTTTAGTATAATGTTTGTTTTGTTGGGTGGCTGACAGAAAATTATGTGTTTAGTTTAGGTCTAAAAAATGAGTCATTATAGCTCGCTACCTTTAGGTAAATTAAAGCTTTGTTGAAGCATTGAGCTTTTAACTCAAAGAAACCTTTCTGGTTAATTTAAAGCAATAAAAATTGTTTGCGTTCTTTTAGATGATGTATTTTATCATGGTATTAGATTTATTTCAAAGCTTGAATACATAGTACTTATTGGGTTAAGAGAGAACAGGGTTAAGCGCGGTTTTGTTTTGCCTGTCAGTTAGAATGGTTTTTTCGACATTAGTATAAATTATTAGGCAACACAAGAAATTGTGGCCTAGAAGCTTTGGGTGAGAGCGGCTAAAATGAATGCCAGCAGCCGCGGTTACATTCATGCTTTGTTAAATCTTGACGGTTTTATTAGACGCATTTAATAAATAGCTTTAGTCGGTACGGAATGGGGGTATAATCTTTTTTTTGACCACTTGGATCAAAAAAAGTTGTGATGTTTCTTATGAAAGTATGTGTAAAAACCGGGATTTGATACCCCGTTATTCATAAGGTAAAATAAGATTACCAGATGACTAAAAGTTGGTTCTTCAAAGTTAAATGAATAGGCGGCCTCCAACAAACATACAGGGGAATCTGGGAGTTAAAAGATGATCCGCTTACATTTGCTCTTTTTCTTATTTTGCATATGTATGGTTGTTTACGAATCAATACGCGTAAGATATTGGTGTAATTCTCGTAATTAATAGTAGTGAGAAATAATTCAGATTGACATGTAGCTATGAAAAAGCCATCCTGGATGACAATTGGGATATCATTTATATACTAAATAAAGTGTATATCGTCGGCCGAGAAAGTTGAAAAATTTTCTTGAAAGAAGGACTTGTGAGTAAGTTTATTAAATAATAGTAAGCTGAAAAGGATACTGGAGGAGTACTAATCGCCCGTCGCTCACGGAGAAATCTGAGATAAGTCGTAACAAGGTAACGGTACCGGAAGGTGTTGTTAATTAGCTAATAATATATAAAGTAGTATTTAAGTACGATGGGTTTTGATTCCATAAGAGCAAATTAAGCGGTGCCTTTATATCACGCTTATCCATAAAATGGCTGAATTTATAGGCGGTTGGTTGTAAACCTTCTTATGGGGCTTCCCTTTTGTGATTTTTGTGCTATTAGATTTGTTGTCAGGTTTTGACTCTTACAATATGAGTGATTGGTCATCTTTCCCCTTACGTTTAAGCTTTTATCTTATTTTGACTTTGGTTAGTATTTTGTTTTACTCTAGTGTTAATTTATCTGGTGCGGTTTTTACTAAGGGTTTAGCTGTTAGTTGGAGTATGTTTAAAACTTCAACCGGCATGAGTTTATCAGGATTTCCATTAATTGTTTCTTCTTTGTTCATTTTTTTAATAAGAGTAAATATAATGGGTTTGGTACCTTTTTCTTTTAGTGTGACGTCTCATTTAAGTTTAGGCCCTGCCCTAGCTTTTTTAATGTGGGGTTCTTTGTGAATTTCAGGCCATCGAGTTAGCTCTAAGCAAAATTTAACTAGGTTGGTACCAAGGTTTGCGCCTATATTTTTAGTTCCTTTTTTGCTATTAGTTGAAATTGTTACCATTAGTTCTCGCCCGATTACTCTTGGCTTTCGATTGATAATTAATATCATTGCGGGGCATTTAATTTTATCTATGGGAACTAATGTTAATAGATTTATTTCTTTAAAAGGTGTACTATTAAACTTGAGTGGCCCTTTTTATGGTGCGGTTTACTTTTCTTTATTTGCATGGATGGGATTAATAGCGGCGGAATTAGCTGTAGGGCTAATTCAAGCTTTTATTTTTTGCTCTTTATTGAGACTTTACACTAATGATCACGCCAATTAAAATAGGCGGGATTAATTACATCTTCTGGTTTTAGTCTATTTCAGATTTATTAATCTTTTTCTGGTTTTAGTTAATTACTAGCTTTTAAGTTTGATTAACTTTTTTTCTGGGTTTTAGTCAAATTTTGGCGTGATTAGTATTTTTTTTGGTTTTTAGTCAATTTTTGGCGTGCTGATTTCGGCTCAGCGAGGATGGTGGTCAAACCATAAAAACTTTGTAAAGTAAACTAATTTAAGTTGTCGGGCTCATGCCCCGAATATGTCTCTTGATCTTTATAAGATAAAATAGAATAATTAAGTTCATTTCGTTTACACTGAAAGGGTCAATATATAATTGTTTTGTTGGGTGATTATTGGTTCTGTTATGTGTATACTTTTTTTAGGGTTGTTAGGAAGATTGGAGTTATCAATTGCTGGTTTGTCTTTACTAGGTGCGATAGCGATGTCTTTATTTCTGTGCGCTGAATACTCTGAATTAATTGGAGTCTTTAATTTGGATTTTCCAGGGCAGGCCTTAGTAGTCCTTAGAATTTATATCAGATTTTTAATGGTGATGGGCAGGGCTGTGGTGTCTCGTTTTAGGAGGTTTAATAGGCTTATTATTTGTATTGGTGTTTTGTTGATTTGTGCTTTTAGTGTAAGGGCCACTTTCCTGTTCTTTGTCCTTTTTGAGGGAGTTTTATTTCCAACCTTGTTGTTGATTGTAGGATGGGGTTACCAGCCCGAGCGGTTACAAGCAGTTGTTTATATAGTTATTTATACTGTTATAGGATCACTACCCCTTTTGTACGGGTTTGGGAAACTATATTTTAATTATGGTAGTGACAATTTATTTAGGCTGGAGTACTTTTTGGATAAAAGAATTTTGAGGTTTAGCTGGCTTTACTTATTAGCGTTTTTAGTTAAGCTTCCGGTTTTTCCTTTACATTTATGATTACCTAAAGCTCATGTAGAGGCCCCAGTCGCTGGTTCTATGATTTTAGCAGGTCTTTTGCTTAAGTTAGGGGGTTACGGGGTTATTCGTTTAAGAGGCCTCCTTATTATTAAAAGAATTAGAATAACTACTATACTAGTAGTAATAGTTAGGCTTTTTGGAGGGATTCTCACAAGTATGGTTTGTTTACGTCAGACAGATTTTAAATCTTTAGTAGCTTATTCTTCTGTTGGACATATAAGTTTTGTTTTAGTCGGACTATTGAGTAATACTTTATGAGGGCTTATAGGAGCGATGTTAGTCATGATTGGTCATGGATTATGCTCTTCTGGTTTATTTTCTCTGGTTAATACTTTCTATCTTAGAAGCCGTTCTCGTTTGTTGGCAATAAATAAGGGATACTTAATACTCAGCCCGTGTGTAGCTTTGATGTGCTTTTTGTTGAGGGTTAGAAATATAGCTAGCCCACCTAGGTTGAACTTATTTGGAGAACTTTTTATTTACATAGCAGGTGCTTCTATAAATATGTTGTTTTTCCCTTTATTAATGCTGTTGAGGTTTTTGAGTGCTTGCTATAGGCTTTATATTTATATTAGTTCCCAACATGGAAAATGTATAAATAGACTAGATTCACGTAGAAGTTTTTCAATGATAGACATTTCGGTGTTGACTTTTCACTGAATGCCTTTAAACTTTTTGTTTGTAGTTATTCCATAGGCTAGGTAGTTTAGTTATTTAAAACTTTTGACTGTTAATTAAATAAAGGGCTAATGCCCCCTAGCTAAAAATGCCACGTAATGCTTTTTATTTGGTTGGGCCAAGTCCGTGGCCTGTTTTTACTTCTATAGGAGCTTTTTGTATGGCAGTAGGTTTCGTTTCTTGGTTTCATAAGCATGGTTATGCTCTTTTATTAATCGGTGTGGTTGTATTAATTCTTTCTTTAAGACAATGGTGGCGTGATGTTATGCGTGAGGGTGATTTAGGTTTTCACACTTCATATGTTGTTAAAGGTTTACGGGATGGATTTATTCTTTTTTTGGTTTCAGAAATTATATTTTTCTTTTCTTTATTTTGAGCTTTTTTCCACATAAGGTTAGCTCCTGATATTTCAATGGGATGTATGTGACCTCCTAAAGGTTTGGAAACTTTAGACCCTATAAAAGTTCCATTATGCGGAACAACCGTATTAGTGGGCTCTGGTGCGTCTCTTATGTATTCTCATGCTGCGATTCGTGCAGGTTTAAATACTCATGCAGTTTTAGGAACTTTTTATACTATTGTGTTAGGCTTGTTTTTTACACGGTTACAAGGATATGAATACTATTGAGCTAGGTTTACTATTGCTGATAGTGCTTATGGGAGTTTGTTTTATATTATAACTGGGTTTCATGGGCTTCATGTTATATTTGGGACAGGATTTTTACTTGTCAGCTTAGTTCGTTTAATGCGTAATCGGTTCACCCCACGCAACCATTTTGGGTTCATGGTGTGTTCTTGATATTGACATTTTGTTGATGTTGTTTGGATTGGCTTGTATTTAGTTGTCTATTGCTGGGGTAGTTAATACTAGTAGCTTAATTAAAAGCTCTCTGCTGAAAATGGAGGAGATGATGTACCTATCCAGTGTTATAAAAAAGCAGGCGCATAACAGGGCTGCTAACTCTGTTCTAAGGAGTTCGATCTCTTTTTTTTTATTGACACCAAAATTTGCTGATTAAGATTTTTTAGCATGTTGTTACTTATTCGTAAGATTTTTATAAATTCGTAAGTAGTAAGAGTTAATCTCTGTACCTTTTGTATAAGGGTCTATCAAGAATCAAATATATATTTTATTACCCCGATAGTAAAAAATTTATTAAATTGAGTTAATGTAATGTTGCATAATTACATTAAACTTTTTAATAATTGGCTAGATACTATATTGCTTTTACAGATATCTGGTTAGCTTAAAAATATATTTAGTATAGATTTTTTTAAAAATATTCACAATACCCTGGATAAGCAGGGTATTTAAATTTATTGAACTATTTTAACAAATTATATTAGTTAGGTAGACTTAATGTTAGTAATTAGTTAGTTTGTTATAAAAAATCTAATATTGGATTGTAAATTAATTTGTGGGTCATTGATTAAATAGGCTTAAATTTTAACAACTATAATGATGATAAGAATTAGTAGAAAACAGGTTTAAAATTATTATTTAATTAATAGGTTATAATAATTTAAATATTTGTTTGTTTAATCTTTTTGTAATAAATTCGGCAAATTTACTTTCCGAATGTTTAGCAAAAACATTTCTTTCTGAAGTTATGATAGGAGGTAGGCCCTGCCCAATGCTTTAAGGAGTGAATGGCTGCATAAATTTGAGTGTACTAAGGTAGCGCTATAATTTGCCCTTTAAATGGGGGCTGGTATGAATGGGTTCACGTGAAAGTTGCTGTGTCACAAAAATTTTTTGAAATTAACTTCTAGGTGAAGAGGCCTAATTAAGTTTAAAGGACGACAAGACCCTAGAAGCTTTACTGAAAGTAGTACACTATGTGTGTACTATTCCAGTTTTGTTGGGGCAACATAGTTAGAAAGTATAACTTGCTTATATAAACTTACAGGTTAAAACCACTTCGGTGAATAAGATAAGCTACTCTAGGGATAACAGCGTTATTTTTTTTAATAGTACTTATTGTAAAAGAAGTTTGCGACCTCGATGTTGGACTAAGGTATCCTTAAGGAGTAGAAGTTTTAGAGGGTTGGACTGTTCGTCCATTAAAACCTTACATGATCTGAGTTCAGACCGGCGTGAGCTAGGTCAGTTTCTATCCTTACACATATAAATTTGATTAAGTTAGTACGAAAGGAATTTTTAATCTAAAAGTATTTAATATCATTTAGTTTAATAAACAATTCGAGGATTGCCTAAATTGTCAGGAGGGGGTGTGTACGATCAATACTTGTTCTTGTTTTGAAAGCAAGGTTGGAGTGATTAGATACACTCATTGATTTTAAGTGAAAAGATAGTTAATTATAATGTTGGTTTGTCATTCCAAAGTTAGCAAAGTTTTGCTTTTTTTCATATCTATTAGGAAAACATTGTTCATGGCTAGCTTGTACGGTTGTCAGAGTTGTTTTAACTTCTTAATTGTTAGAAACATTTCTCTTCTTTGTTTCTTGTTTGGTATGTTGTTTTATGTTAAGGATTAGGGAGCCTTTGTTTATGGGATTGGCCTTATTCGTTGTATCTTTTATTATTTCTGTTTTGTTGGGGTTAGAAATAGGTAGTCTTGTGGGTTATTTTGTTTTTTTAATTTATATTGGTGGATTAATAGTTTTGTTTGGGTATGTTCTTAGAATTTTTCCAAATCAGCGATTCGGGGCTCCTGTTTTATTTGTTAAATTATTATTAGCAGTTTTACTAAGATTTGTTTTGGTTTTTCATAAAAATAAGAGAGATCAGTTTTTAAGCTTGGGGGATTTTGGTTCCTGTGTAGGTAGCGGGAATATATACTTGTTTGTTGCGTTTTTCCTCCTTTTTGTATTGTTGTTAGTTGTTGCTTTTTGTAAGAAGCGTCGTATACCTCTTCGGATGGTGTGGGGTTAGAATAATTATGGGTGTTGTGTGGGGCTAATCCAGTTTCCTTGATGTGGAAAAGATTGAAGTTTGTTTTCCAACGCTTGAGATGAGTCATAATTTATTTCATAATTCTTTTTTTATTTCTAACAATAGCTTTTTGTTTGCGAAAAGTTTATCCCCACGCATTGGAATTAGGGGTTTTATAAGCGTTTCAAAGAAGACAAACATAGGAGTTAAAAGGTGAGATGCTTCTCCAGGGGTGCGTCGTGTTATTAGACGATTTGAGGGTCCTTTAATAGTTTTGAGGGTTTTTACTTTAACTTTTGGTTTGATTATTATAATCTCAACCGATAGGCATCTAACTGCATGGGTTGGGATAGAAGTAAATATGCTTGGGTTTATGTGCCTTTTGGGAATTAAATCAGTGTTAAATATGCGTGTTTTGATTAATTATTTTGTTTTTCAGAGATTTGGCTCAACTATATATTTGTTTGGGTCAAGTGTTATTTTACATTGTGAAAGATTTAATATTGCTTTATTAGGATATTTTTTAATTCATTTAGGACTTCTTTGTAAAGCTGGACTTTTCCCTTTTTGGGTGTGGGTTCCTTCTGTAGTCAACTCTAGGAACTGATTTGTTAGCTATTTGCTATTAGGAATTCAAAAAGTTGGCCCTTTACTTTTATTGGGTGTGTGGTCCCCTTGTAGAGAGTTTTTATATTTTGTAATTTTTGCTATAAGAATTTTGGGTGGTTTAGGTGGGTCTATTCAGAATTCTTATCGTGACGTATTGGTGTATTCTTCTTTTGTTCACGGTGCTTGAATGTTAGTATGTTTGATTGAATCCCAGAATCTATTTCTTTTTTATATTGGAGCTTATCTTGTACAATTAGGTTTAGTCATTTACTATTTGTGGCGCAGAAATGCAAACTCTATAAAGAGGGGGAAATGATCACTTATAGTGGCAAGGTCTTTGATAAGTTTGAGGGGGCTGCCTCCATTAGCTGGTTTTGTGGTAAAGATAACTGTTGTTTTTTGCGTTGGGGATAAGTTAATTTTGTTATTTACATTAGCTGGCTCTATTACGGCTATATTTTATTATTTGAAAGCTGCAAATAGCTCCATTGTTAAAGACTACGGACTTTGTTTATTAGATGATGAGGGCGTTTTATGGATTTTCCTCTTTTTTACTTTTGGTTTATACGTTTGAATTTATTTGTTGGGGTGTTTCTTTTTGTAAAAAAATTTTGTGGGGCTTGTAAATTGATAATTTTAATTTTTAGAAAAGTAATTTAACTAAAATGTGAGGTTTCAAACTTTACTATGCATATAGCGTTGCCTTTTCTGATTCTAAAAGTACGCGGGCATTTTATAGTTATTATGATAGTTTAATTTTAGTTTTATGCTTCTATAGTAAAATTATTACGCTTGCCTTCCAAGCAAGAGTTTCGGCGTGATCCGATAGCGGCAATTAATTAGCTTTAACGAAATTGTTTCGTTCTTCGATTTACAAGACCGATGCTTCTAAAAGCTTTTAAAGCACTGTAGAAAAATATTTTTGGTCCTTTACGCAAGCAGGATAGAGTAATAAAAATTTTAAATAATAGATTGTATGATTTACCCGCGCCTGTTAATTTAAGGGTCTGATGAAATTTTGGGTCTTTGTTAGGTTTATGCTTGGTTATTCAAATCGTTACAGGTTTCATCTTAAGCCTCCATTATACGGCCCACACAAATATGTCATTTGATGCGGTTATTCATGTGATTCGAAATGTAAATAATGGGTGGTTAATTCGTGGCATACATGCTAATGGTGCGTCTCTTTTCTTTGTTTGTGCTTATTTTCACATTGGTCGTGGTTTGTATTATGGTTCTTATAAGTCTCGGATGGTGTGAAATGTTGGGGTGATTTTGTTTTTTCTTCTTATAGCTACTGCTTTCTTGGGTTATGTTCTCCCTTGGGGGCAAATATCTTATTGAGGGGCAACTGTTATTACAAAATTAGTGACTGCTGTGCCTTATGTTGGTGATATAATTTTGTATTGAATTTGGGGCGGTTATACAGTTTGTAATGCTACTTTGGTGCGATTTTATTCCTTTCATTTTATTCTTCCATTTATTATAATTGTTTTTAGTGTTCTTCATTTGCTTTACTTGCATGAAGAGGGGGCTAACAACCCGTTGGGGGTGAGTGCAGATGTGGCTTTGGTGCGATTTCATCCTTTTTACACATATAAGGATGCAGTAGGTTTCTTCATTTTATTTTTTGGTCTTTTATTATTAGTTTGCTATTTTCCTGACCTTTTAGGAAACGCGAACAATTGAATTCCTGCGGATTCAATAAAAACTCCACTTCACATTGAACCAGAGTGGTACTTTTTATTTGCTTATTCTATTCTTCGTTCAATTCCTAATAAAGTAGGTGGGGCAGCTGCCTTGGTGCTATCAATTTTAATTTTATTTCTTGTTCCTAGGTTGCATACAGGTCAGTTTCGTTCTAACAGGTTTTATCCTTTAGGTCAGCTTTTCTTTTGGATTCTGGTTGCAGTTTGAGTGATTTTAACATGGCTTGGGGCTTGTTCGGTTCAGTACCCTTATGATTCTTTGGGGTGTTTCTTTACTTTCTTCTATTTCTTTTTTATTATACTAGTTCCTTTAAGACAAGGCGTGTGGGATTGGTTAATTAAGTAGACCCCTACCTGGGTCTATTTTTAATAGAAAGGCCTTATTTACTTAATTTTTAAACCTAGTAATTATACTGTAGGTTTTATTTAGTATAAGGTTGCCCTGAATGTATTTCTTTAATATTTTTCTTTAATGCTGTGTGTCGTGGAATGGTATTAATAAAACTAATGCTACTTTTTAGTTTCTTTATTTTCATTTTTGGGGTAGTTTTAATGTGTATGCGTAGAATACATTTGATTACGATTTTTCTAGGGATGGAGTTTAGTGCGCTTGGGGTTTTTTCAGTCATTGGGTCTTTATCGGCGTACAATAATTTATTTGTTCTACTAGTTGTAATTTGTATTAGGGTGTCTGAAGCAGCCATTATGCTGTCTTTGATGGTTATAATGACTCGTATATATGGAAATGATCGATGCCTTAATCTGATAACTGATAAAAGTTAGGTATAGTACTTTAATAAAAAGGATTGATTTGCATTTAGTTATTGGGTTTATACTCCTATACTTTGTTTAAGGTTAGTTTATTAAAACGTTAGTTTGTGGCGCTAAAAATGCCTTTTAGGCACTTTAAATGGATGAAGTTTAGTTTAAATAAGGTTTCGAAATTTCTTGCTTTGTTGAGACTTTTCATTTTTATTCTGCTTTGAGCAGATTCAACTCAAATAGAGCCCTTTTGTCAGAGGTTCTATGACAAATATGATATTGAGTTTCCTACTATTTTTGCTGATATTGGCAAGAAATGTTTGGACATTCTGGCTGGTTTACTTTGATTTTTTAAAGAACACGAGAGGACAAGTTTTGACAGGTTGATTATGTTTATTTGTCTTGCTAGTAGGATTTTTATTCAGTATTACTTTGAAGAACCAACTAGCGGGTATATTGCATTTGGTCTTTTCTTATTGTTGATTCTTTGAATTTGTTACTATTTTTGGTAGATTTGGCAAGTTTTGTCTTGTTAGGTTTTATGTTTTGTTAGTTTTTATGTTTTGTTAGGTTTTTATACTTTATTGGGTTTTTATGTTTTATCAGGTTTTATGCTTTATTAGGCTTTTATGATTTGTCAGGTTTTTATGTTTGTCAGGTTTTTATGTTTTGTTAAATTTCATGTTTTTGTTAGGTTTTTATGTCTAGTTAGGTTTAGTTTACAAAACATTAGTACACACTACTAAAGATGCCTTTTGGCACCTAAAGATGAACTTTAAAGTTAATGAAGTTTTAGGTTGTATTTTTATGATTTTAGGATGGGGTACAATAAGTATAATCCCTTTCTTTAGCCCTTTAGTTCTTGTTGACTATAGAATTTGATTGTCTGGAAATTTGTCGGTAAATTTGACACTTCTACTCGATCAAATTAGAGGATTATTTATAGCCACCATTTTTTTGATTTCTGGCTCTGTTTTAGTTTATTGCTCCTGGTACATGGCTGATGAAATTTATTTTTCGCGTTTTATTTATCTTGTTGTACTTTTTGTTTTATCTATAATATCCTTAATTATAATTCCTAATTTAATTGCTCTTTTGCTGGGATGAGACGGACTTGGTATTACCTCTTTTTTATTGGTGGTCTATTACCAAAATAACAAGTCTTTGGGGGCAGGTATAGTTACGGCCTTGACTAATCGAGTTGGAGATTCAATCCTGTTATGCATTATTGGTGTGTTTGCTAGGGAGGGGGGATGAGTATTATTTGAATTTTTACCTAGTATGAGGTATTTTTGAGTCCCTTTTCTTTTAGTAATAGCTGCTATTACTAAAAGAGCCCAAGTGCCTTATTCGGCGTGGTTGCCTGCTGCAATAGCTGCCCCCACCCCTGTTTCTGCATTAGTCCACTCGTCTACTTTGGTGACAGCTGGGGTTTACCTTTTGATTCGTTCTTACCCCCTTCTTTCTCAAAGGGACTTCTCTTTAAGGGTATTAAAGTGTCTCAGGCTTTTTACTTTACTAATGGCTGGGAGGGTAGCTCTTGTTGAGGTGGATTTAAAAAAGATTGTAGCATTATCTACTTTAAGCCAGTTGAGAATAATATTATTCGCTATTTCAATTTGTTTACCAAAAGTGGCTTTCTTTCATCTTGTTACTCATGCTATATTTAAATCTCTCTTGTTTTTAAGGGCAGGGGTTGTGATTCATAGAAGGTCAAAATGGCAGGATATTCGCTTTTTAGGAAAAAATTGAGCTCGTTTGCCAGTTAGGATAAGTTGTATTACTGCCGCGAGTCTCTCTTTATGTGGTATGCCCTTTTTGAGAGGGTTTTATTCAAAAGACTTGATTATTGAGATAAGGTTTCAAGGCGGGGACAGATTAGTCATTTATTTTATACTAGTTGTTGGAACTTTATTTACCTCTTGGTACTCCCTTCGTTTGATATTTAATTTGTTTTTGAGTACAAATAAGAGTGTTAGCCCTGTAATTTTCGTGGAAGAAGACAGGAGTGTTAAATTTGCTTATATGGGCTTATTAGTTAGCTCTGTGGTTATAGGCTTTTTATTAGTTAACTTAGTTTCAGACCTTGATCTCATGGCTATGGTGAGTAATGTGGAAAAGTTTGTTGTAATATTATTGGTGGTGCTAGCTGTTAGCATTATTGAGGTTTCTGCAGAATGAAAAAAACAAAACAAATTTCTTGTGGGTCTATATGGTTATTTGGCTAGTATATGGCATTTTAAACCCCTGTTAGCACAATTTAGCCCTAGTGTGGGTTTAAAATTAGCTAGTCTTATTACAGTTAGGATGGAGAAAGGGTGATTAGAAAAAGTTGGCCCTCAAGGGGTGTTTAGAAGAGTTCAAACGTTAGGTTTTAGCAATCAAAAAATTCAGTCTTACCACTTTTTAAAAACTGTGTTGAGACTTCTTTTTAGGCTGTTTCTTTTGATTATTTTGGGGAGGTACTTGTAATACGCTTACTATGAATTTAGCTGTAATGCCATTATGAGGTAGTTTTAGGTTTCAAGATTGTTATTATCATATTGGGGAGTATCTTGGTTTGTTTCATGAGGGTGTGATATGCCTTATAATTTTTATTTTGTCTGTTGTGTTGTATGGAGTAGGTTGGGTTTTCACCTCGGGAAGAAGGTTTCGTTATTTACGTGAGGCACAAGCGGTAGAAACAGCATGAACTATTATTCCTAGGGTGTGTTTAGTTTGTGTGGCTATCCCGTCTATACACTTATTGTATGTAATAGATGAAATTGGGAGTCCTAAGTTCTGTTTTAAAGCAATTGGCCATCAGTGATTCTGGTCTTACGAATTTATGGGGGATCAAGAAGATGTGTTGGGATTTGATTCTTTTATGGAGCGGGAGATAGAGAGAGGTTATCGATTATTGGATGTAGACCAACGGATGGTTGCGCCGGCTAATACCGGAATTCGATGCATGGTAAGAAGGGCGGATGTTATTCACTCCTTTGCTCTCCCTGGTTGCATATTAAAAGTCGACGCTATTCCAGGCCGTGTTAATGAAGTTCCTATAACTGTAAACATGTGTGGAGTTCTTTATGGTCAGTGCTCTGAGATTTGTGGCGCAAACCACAGGTTTATGCCCATTGTGATTGAATTTATTCATCCGCGTGTGTATAATTTATGGCACTGGGCTGCTGTAGAATCTTTTGACATCAAAGTTTTATAGTGTTGCTAGAAATTTATAGAGTAGATTTAGCAAGTAAACTTACACATCTTAAATAAAAATTTATAATGCAAGTTATCAGCTTTATTCTACCAGGAGTTTTTGGTTTATTGGCAGTAGGATGATTTACATTAGTCGAGCGCAAAGTGTTAGGTTATATCATGACTCGTAAAGGCCCTAATAAAGTGGGATTTTTAGGGTTAATGCAACCAATAAGTGATGGGGCTAAACTATTTTCTAAAGAAATACTAGTACCAATATATAGGAATTTTGTCCCATTTCTGGTGTGTCCTGTGGTGACATTTTTTATTGCCTTGGTGCTGTGATTACTATACCCATTTCACTCTTCTGAGGGTGTGTTTATGTGCGGGGTATTATTTTATCTGGCAAACTCTGGAGCTAATGTTTATGGCGTAATGGTGGCAGGGTGATCATCAAATTCAAAATATGCCCTTTTAGGGGCTATGCGGGCTATGGCACAAAGTATTTCATACGAAGTGAGAATAGCATTAGTACTGTTAAGATGTGTTTTTATGTCGGGGTCAATACATCTTCAATCTGTGAAGTTGTGGCAGGAGAAGTCATTGTTTATCATGGGTGTGGCAATTTTACCTTTTTTTGTGGTGTGGTTAATTTCTATGTTAGCAGAAACTAATCGTGCACCATTTGATTTTGTAGAGGGCGAATCAGAGCTGGTATCAGGTTTTAACGTGGAGTACAGTAGAGGCGGGTTCGCCCTTATTTACATAGCAGAATATTCTAATATGTTGTTTAATAGCCTGTTTACATGCGTGATATTTTTGGGTACAAGTGACGCAGTAATAGTCGGGCAGGCATGAATTTTTCTTTTTTTTTTCTTGTGGGCTCGTGGGACTTTCCCTCGTTTTCGATATGATATACTAATAAGGCTGGCCTGAAAGACTTTTTTATGTATTGTTTTGGGGTTGAGTTTATTTATTTCTATAATTATTTATATTTTGGCTTAGGCGTGCGTTGGCTATGTTCTACAAACCATAAAGATATTGGAACTTTGTATATTTTATTAGGTTTGTGATCGGGAATAATTGGTACAAGTTTGAGGATGTTGATTCGTATTGAATTAGCTCGTCCTGGGAGCTTTTTAGGAGATGACCAGCTTTATAATGTTATTGTAACTGCCCATGCATTGGTTATGATTTTTTTTATAGTTATGCCTTTGATGGTGGGCGGTTTTGGAAATTGGCTACTTCCTTTAATAATAGGTTCAATTGACATAATTTTCCCTCGTTTAAATAATTTAAGGTTTTGGTTTTTGCCGGCGTCTCTTTTTACTCTTTTGTTATCTACTTTTATTGAGAGAGGCGCTGGAACTGGTTGAACTTTGTACCCCCCTTTATCTTCTTATACTGGTCATAGGGGCCCAGCCGTGGATATGTCTTTATTTTCTTTACATTTGGCAGGTGCTTCTTCTATTGGTGGTTCAATTAATTTTCTGACGAGAATGAAGAATATGTCGGTTGAAAGAATGCGAGGGGAGCGGATAGTTTTATTTGTTTGATCCATGGCCGTAACAGCAGTTTTATTATTAGTTTCTTTACCTGTATTAGCAGGAGGAATTACTATGTTGATTTTTGATCGTCATTTTAACACTTCTTTTTATGACCCTAGGGGCGGAGGAGACCCAGTTTTATACCAACATTTGTTTTGGTTTTTTGGGCATCCAGAAGTTTATGTCCTTATTTTACCAGGGTTCGGAATAGTGTCTCATGTGGTTGCTCATTGTGCGGGAAAGGATGAAGTGTTTGGTGTGTTAGGAATAGTTTATGCTATAGTTTGTATTGGTGTTTTGGGTTTTATTGTTTGAGGGCACCATATATTTACCGTAGGAATAGATGTAGACTCTCGAGCTTATTTTACTTCAGCTACAATAATTATTGCTGTTCCAACTGGAGTTAAAGTGTTTAGTTGATTGGCTACTTTAAATGGTGGAAATTTATTGCATGAGCCCGCACTTTATTGGGCAGTAGGTTTCATTTTTCTTTTTACTGTGGGAGGCCTTACTGGTATTATGCTATCAAATTCTTCTCTTGATGTGGCGTTGCATGATACTTATTATGTTACTGCTCACTTTCATTATGTTCTTTCTATAGGTGCAGTATTTGCCCTATTTTGTGGTTTCTTTCATTGATTTCCTTTATTTTATGGGTACTGCTACCATGAACGTTGAAGTAAAGCTCATTTTTTTATTATGTTTATTGGTGTAAATATTACTTTCTTCCCCCAGCATTTTTTAGGTTTAAGTGGGATGCCTCGTCGTTACTCTGATTATCCAGATTGTTTTATAAAATGGCATGTAGTGTCATCTTTAGGGTCATGGCTGAGATTTGTCAGTGTTTTATACTTTCTTTTTATTGTGTGGGAAGCTTTGGTAAGACAACGAGGTGTTGTGTGTAAAAGAAACCGACCCGGGGCTATTGAATGAAGGTGAGAGTGGTGTTGTCCTTTGTCATTCCATAATCAAGATGAGCCTGTGGTAGTTTTAAAATCTTTAAAACCTGGCCTTGTCTTAAATTAGTGAAGTGTAATTAAGTTTGTTTTATTAATAAAGTGTGTTTAGTTTAGGTAAAATTTAGATGTGGAGAATATGGCATCGTGACAGTTATGTTTTCATTTAAGTAAAAGCATTTTGTTTAATTATTATGTGAATAATTTTTTATTATTTGGAGTTTTCTCTATTTTTTAAGATACATAAAAGTTTTATTTTTAATGGCATAATTTTAATGGATTGTATTATATAAAACTAATAAATATGTGAGCATAGGGTGTATTAGTAATAATAATAATAAATAAATACGGATTAGTAAAAATAACTATAAATAGTGTGATAAATAAGCAAAAAATAAAATTTAAAAAAATAAATAAATAAATAGAAGAATAGATGAAGAAATGAATAGAAAAAAAAGAAAAGAAAGGGAGTAAAAAATTCATTACATTAATTTGAATAATAATTTTTATTATTTTATTATTTTATTATTTTATCATATAACTTTATTATATTAGTTTTGTTACATAAATGCAAGGAAATCAGAGTATTATTACACTAATGATGACTTTTTAATTGTTATAAAATTTTGACGATTTTTTCTAAAATTATCAATTTGGTAAAAATATAAATAGGTTTCAGGTCGTTTAGGAAGATTTCTTATTTAGCTAAAAAAAAAAAAAAAAAAGGGAACATTTGGAAATCTTTTTGTTCGTAATTTCTCTGTTGGATAATAGATTTTTTTCCAAATATGAGAGGGTATGTCTCTCTCAATATATATACTCCTTACTAAAAAAGTAACTAATTAAAAAAAAAAAAAAAAAA